GGACTGTGTTGGTTGTAAGAGGTGTGAGTCCGCTTGTCCGACGGATTTCTTAAGTGTTCGAGTTTATTTATGGCATGAAACAACTCGAAGTATGGGTCTAGCTTATTGATTCGTTTCAAACAACACCACACGAATACGTTTTTTACTGGCAAAAACTCGTGCTCAAAATAAAATAGAAAAAAGATTTTCTATTTTATTTTGAGCACGGGCTTTTCTGGCCCAAGTGTATCTTATTTTTATCACGAATTATTTTCCTTGGTTAACAATAGTTGTTGTTTTCCCAATAGCCGCGGGTTCCTTAGTTTTCTTATTTCCTCATAGGGGAAATAAGGTAATTAGGTGGTATAGCATTTGTATATGCTTAATCGATCTCCTTCTAACAACCTATGCATTTTCTTATCATTTCCAATTGGATGATCCACTAATTCAACTGACGGAGAATTATAAATGGATCCATTTTTTTGATTTTTACTGGAGATTAGGAATAGATGGACTCTCTATAGGACCTATTTTACTAACAGGATTTATAACTACTTTAGCCACTTTAGCGGCTCAGCCGGTTACTCGAGAATACCAATTATTCTATTTCCTGATGTTAGCAATGTATAGCGGTCAAATAGGACCATTTTCTTCTCGAGACATTTTACTTTTTTTCATCATGTGGGAATTGGAATTAATCCCCGTTTATCTACTTTTATCTATGTGGGGGGGGAAGAAACGTTTCTACTCTGCTACCAAGTTTATTTTGTACACTGCAGGAGCTTCCGTTTTTTTATTAATGGCAATTCTGGGTATCGGTTTATATGGCTCTAATAAACCAACATTCAATTTGGAAACATTAATTAATCAATCGTATCCCGTGGCACTAGAAATAATATTCTATACGGCATTTCTTATTGCTTTTGCTGTCAAATCGCCGATTATACCCTTACATACATGGTTACCAGATACCCACGGAGAGGCACATTACAGCACTTGTATGCTTTTAGCCGGAATCTTATTAAAAATGGGAGCATATGGGTTGGTTCGAATTAATATGGAATTGGTTTCCCACGCTCATTCCATATTTTGCCCCTGGTTAATGATATTTGGTTCTATTCAAATAATCTATGCCGCTTCAACATCTTTTGGTCAACGTAATCTAAAAAAAAGAATAGCTTATTCTTCGGTATCTCATATGGGTTTTCTAATTATAGGAATTGGTTCTATAAGTGATACTGGTCTCAACGGGGCCATTTTACAAATCATATCTCATGGATTTATTGGCGCTGCACTTTTTTTCTTGGCAGGAACTAGTTATGATAGACTTCGTCTTCTTTATCTTGACGAAATGGGCGGAATGGCTATCCCAATGCCAAAAATATTTACTATTTTCACTATCTTATCAATGGCTTCTCTTGCATTGCCTGGCATGAGCGGTTTTGTTGCAGAATTGATAGTTTTTTTTGGAATAATTACTAGTCAAAAATATCTTTTCATGATGAAAATACTAATTACTTTTGTAACAGCAATTGGAATGATATTAACTTCAATTTATTTATTATCCATCTTACGGCAGATGTTCTATGGATACACGTTTTTGAATACACCAAACTCTTATTTTTTTGATTCTGGGCCCAGAGAATTATTTATTTCGATTTGTATCCTTATACCCATAATAGGTATTGGTATTTATCCAGATTTGATTTTCTCATTTTCGGTTGACAAGGTTGAAGCTATTCTATCTCATTTTTGATTTTTAACATTATGAATTATTTTTCTAGCTTGTTTTGAAACAAATAAAGCGATCCACGGGGTGATTTTTCCTATTCAGATATTCACGACCAATAAGTACAAAATTTTCTTTCTTTTCGGATAGGTCCTGTCCTGAAAGGAGAAAGAAGGTTGGCATGCCAACAGGCGTCTATTATGGAATTCACCCGACCCGAGAGTACAGTACCCATTTTTTTGAATGTCGAGTGCCAAAGTCATTGAATGCGTAAGTCACCAATCTCCTAAATCGAATATATAATCTACTTTATCCGTTGGTTTACAGGGGTTGCAGGCTATAGATAGAATTCTATCTATATTATCTATCTATATAAAATATATAGATAGATAATATAGATAGAATTCTACTTTTATCGATCACTCCTAATAGATATCAAACACAACTCTGTACTGTACAAATTGAATTGATATGATATATAAAGTACAATAAAAAGAAAAATGCGGATATAGTTGAATGGTATAATTTCTCTTTGCCAAGGAGAAGACGCGGGTTCAATTCCCGCTATCCGCCTTCTGTATTGAATAGTATATTTCTTTATATTTTTTTTAATATAAAAAGGTGAATTCCATTTTTTATCAAAAATGGTGCGGAGACGGGATTTGAACCCGTAACCTCAAGGTTATGAGCCTTGCGAGCTACCTAGTTGCTCTACTCCGCCATAAAAGGTGAATTCCATTTTTTATCAAAAATGGTGCGGAGACGGGATTTGAACCCGTAACCTCAAGGTCA